TGAGACCAAACATAAGAATGACATTGCCATAAATTGACAAGATAATATTTCCACTTATTCATCAAAAGAGGGGTATCTTTCGAAGCCAGAATTGATTTTCCTTGATATCTAACATAATGCATAAAAGGATCCTTGAAGAACCATAAGATGGCGACCGTAAAATCATTTTCTACCGGATATTTTATCTTTTCATAGAAATGAATTTTCTCAAAAAAGATCCCATAAGAGGTTAATCGTAAATGAGAAGATTGATTACGAAGAAAAAGGAAGATGGATTCATATTCACATACATGAGAATTATATAGGAGCAAGAATAATCGTGGATTACTTTTTGAAAAAATAAATTTATTTGGAGTAATAAGACTATTCCTATTATAATTATAATACTCGTGAAGAAAGAGTCGTAATAAATGCAAAGAAGAGGGATCTTTCACCCAATAGCGAAGGGTTTGAACCAAGATTTCCAGATGAATGGGGTAGGGTATTAGTACATCTGATACATAATTTAAATGTGGGAATTTGTCCTCTAAAAAAGGAAATAGTGAATGAAGTGATCGTAAATTATAAGATTTTACAATTTCTGTTTCTGTCGCTTCTAAGGAAGATACTGATCGTAGGGAAAACGGAATTTCCACAATGACTGCAAATCCCTCCGATATTATTTGAGAATACAAATTTTTGTTGTACCCAAAAAATTTATTTTGGTTAGAATCATTAGCGGAAATAATCAAATGATTCTGTTGATACATTCGACTAATTAAACGTTTTATAATTAGTAAACTAGATTTATTGTCATAACCTACATTATCCAACAAAACGGATCTATTTAAACCATGATCATGAGCAAGTGCATAAATATACTCCCGAAAGATAAGTGGGTATAGGAAGTCATGTTGCTGATATCCATCTAGTTCGAAATATCCTTGAAATTCTTCCATTTTAAATTAGATTTGAACCAGAAAAGAAATAGGTGATTTATTGGGTTATCAAATGATACATAGTACGATACAGTCAAAACAAGGTATTATAGTACGATAAGAAAAGAATAGATACCTCGGAAACAAGTAAGACTCATCAACAGACTCTCTAACCTCTCTTTTTACATCTAATTGATTTATGTTCATTCTAGGGTAACAAGATGGTTCGAAGTCCTTTATTTTTTCAATCCAATCGCTCTTTTGATTTTGAAAAAAAAATCTTTATCAATATACTGCCTTCTTCTACACATTTATCTCTACCCTATAATGGGTAATAGTTAATAATTAGGACTCATAAGAAATTTTTAATCCACTCATGGGAAAAGTCTTTCCCGCATTAAGCACTAATATATTTTTAACGTCTAATTAGATCGGGCAATCAGTCAAAAATTAAGAACAGAAGCTCATTACTTTTTGTTTCCCTATAATTGGAACCATAGTTAGGCTCTACCCATTTATTCCCTCGACCAAATTTATTTTTTATTTTATTACACGTCAAGAATTAAAATAATTAAAATAAAGGTTTGGACCTATTCGTTAAGAATGAACTATTCTCAGAATTATCCATCGATACGACATGCTGCTTTTTCCATTCATTCCTTTCAGGATCAGTCGTGGTCTTACAAACTCTGCCGCTGGTATGGATGAATTTGTTGCTTCATACAAATGTGTAAAAGATGCTAGCCGCACTTAAAAGCCGAGTACTCTACCGTTGAGTTAGCAACCCAAATAAAATAATTAGAATGTGTAGATACAATCGGAATCCCAATAAATTAAAAAAAAAAATGGAATTGCACAACGCAATCAAAACCAATCAAAACATTAAAATAGCAAAAATTTTTTAATTTATAATTGATTATATTCTGAACATAATAAAAATGAACAGATCCGATGAAAATGCAAAAAATTATCAGATAAAAATAGGGATTATAGGAATTAAAGTAAAATATTTATAGAACGCCCCTTGTCTCTTATGTTATTGATTAATTAGTATATTTAATTAATTAGTATATAGATTTTTATTGTTTTAATCTTAATCAAAAAAAGACTTCTTGTATCACATAAAATACAAGAGACCATTGTTTGACTGAAATAAATCTATGGGACGGAGATATAAATGGATCCTTTTATCCACGATCGGATTATATTTATTTGATACACTGTTGTCAATATGAATGTTGAGAAAAGAATACAAAAGAGAAAACAAATTAGAAATAGAACTAATATAATAATTCCAATTTCAATCGATTTTAATAAAAAAAACTAAGGACTTTTGTTGGATTGGCACTACATATATATAATATTTATATACAATATTGGGGGAAGAAGAAATTAAGGAAGATAGGGGGAAAAGTAGAAAAAAAATGAGGTTTAGTCAAAAGTCAAATAAACAAGTTTAATCCTTTGTGTTTTTTATTTGTTCTAGAGTTCCACCGAAAACCACCTCATTAAGAGTAATCTGAAAATTTTATATTTATAAACCCGATACTTCATTTATTATTTATTCACTTGATCTTTTTCTATCTATTTTATTGATATAAATCAAATTTGATAGAAATCAAATAGATTTTTGTCGTTATAAAAGACAACATTCTACTCTACAGTAACAATAATAAATTAAGTATTAAGTATGATATGAATATAAAAAAAGAGGAAATAGCAAAGAAACTAAAAGGTTATACAAAGCTATATACAAATCATCCGCATCTTCTTTTTTTATATTTCATTAATTTTATTTTGTTTGTTGATTAAGCCGAAGTTCCGTAAAAACTCCCGCCTTTTTTGAAATATCATGAACTGTTCCTGTAGGTTGAGCGCCTTTTTCAAGGAAATATAGAATAGCAGGAACATTTAAATAGATTTGATTCTTTATCGGATCATAAAAACCCACTTTACGAAGATCTCTTCCCTCTCGTCGGGATCGAACATCAATTGCAACGATTCGATAAATGGCTCATTAGGATAGATGAACAATACCCCCCCCTAGAAACGTATAAGAAGTTTTATCCTCGTACGGCTCGAGAAAATTCGAAATTATGATGATGTCTATATATAGAATTCGAATATAAAATATATCCATAAAATCATCAAATTAATTAGATTATTGATTTAAGTACTTTTTTTCTTATTTTTCCCAACCAAAAATGGTATTTGAAATTTGCACCCTCATAACTCAAGTTGAATAATTCTAAAATAACTCAAAAAAACCTTTTAGGTATTTCATTTATTGAGTGGTCTCTAACCCCTTTTTGTCTGTCTCCTTTAGAATCTATTTTTATTCTTCATTCTGATCTAGTTGTTGAGACAATTGAAAAGGGTATTTACTTGTTCCAGGATCTTTATCTTTGCCTTGAATCATTGGGTTTAGACATTACTTCGGTGATCTTTAAATCGTTTCAAAATGGCAGCAACATACCATTTTTGGGATTTATTTCTATCAAAGAATCATACGAATGGTTGATTCCTACACTTTACTTTTGATTTGATCGAAAGAGTTTTACCAATTTCAACAAATTTTACTTTTCAATTTTCTCGAATTGGATACTTTAGATTTATATCTCGAAAATATACTTACGAAGTTGTTACAATTTATTGATCGATACTAACCTTAGATTCTTGCCCTTGAGAATCAATACTTTCTACTCGAGCTCCATCGTGTACTATATTACATCACAACACTCAAAAAATGAGAGTTCCAGTGGAACAGAACAAATGATGTCGAGCCAAGAGCACTTTCATTCCTATATAAAATATAAAAAAATGGTGGATGTAAGAATCCACAGCTGATCATGTCCTTCAAGTCGCACGTTGCTTTCTACCACATCGTTTTAAACGAAGTTTTACCATAACATTCCTTCGGTTTGGAACCAGTATGTAATTGATTCGATTATGGAATCATGAATAATCATCGGTTCGGTCGGTACATAGTAATCTATACTTTTTTTATATATCAAGAATGGATAATTTATGAAGAAGTCTCCGCAAGAATTCAATCAATTTGACCCCATTTTTTATTCTTTATAATTATTTTTATTGTTTTTTATTATTTATAATTATAACTAACATAACACGAATAAATAAACACGAATAAACAAGTTATTTTGAATCCCTATCTTCATGATAGGATAAATTCAACAATTTAACACTTCTTCGAGTACCAAGAACTCATAAGCAATCATTCAAAAGATTTAATTGATTGAATAATTTACTACCTGATATCATTATTTTAATTTTGCATAAGGTTTTAGAGTAAAGACATTAGCTTTTTATCATCATTTTATCATCATAAGAGAGAGATAAATCCATATTGGATTAACCCCTCAATGATTACTAAAAAAAAGATAGATAAAAAAAGACTGATGTAAGGAAAGAGTGAAGATTTGGGTTGTTATTTTTTCATCTTTCATATTGAAAAATAGTAATATTTTACAAATCACAAATAGATTAAATTTAATATGCGTGTTATTTGAACTAGATTCAATTTGTGAAAAAGATATGATTCAGATTTCATATTAAAACAAAAAGAAACAAGAATAACATTCTCTACCAATTCTATACCAATATTATACTCTTAAACGGAAGACTGTTGGAAAAGACAATCTTTATTTTGATATATTTTATTATGATATAGATAGATATTTTATTATCTATTAAAAAAAAAAAAAGAAAATGATCATGGGTCAGGTATGCTCTGGGACGGAAGGATTCGAACCTCCGAATAGCGGGACCAAAACCCGTTGCCTTACCACTTGGCCACGCCCCATTTCTAGTCGACACTAATAAACACTAATAGTAGTACTGGTTGTTCGTCAACTCCAGTGTAAATATCTATAAAATAGATTACTAGAATTTTTATACATGCCGACATAGAATTAAACTTAATTTATTGATCATTACATATAATTCAATTAAGATATTGTATGAAAGTATGATTTATTCTATTCTCTTTTGATTTGAGAATTGAAGGGTTTTTGATTGGGTGAGTTCAAATCAAAGAAAGTTTTTTGATCTATCTTATTTTCT